AAAAATGATTTGAATTTTGATGTAAAAGATTTATAGACGGAGTTAACAATTTTGCTAAGATATCCAAATTGTTTCCTTCTTGATTAAAGGGAATTCCTATGGCTCCAAGAAACAAAGGAAATAAGACTAATATAAGCATAGAGAATAGCATAGTATTGTCCGATTCATGGGGATAAAAAAAAGTCTTTGTAGGACAAAAAGGAAAAATAGTAAGAAAAGGCATTTTTGTTACATGAGTATTCATTCGGTATGTTTTCTTCGAAAAAAAAGAAGTCCTTTCCCTTTCATTATTATTTATTTTTAATAAAGCAACTAAAGGAAAACTTTTTTTAATCGATTTTGGCTCTTCTTTACCCCATAGAGATATTGAATAGAAGGAATTTCCTTTTTTGCCACTGTAATTTTGAAAACGAACGTTTAAATGTCCTTCAAAAGTAAGTAAATAAATCCGAAACATATAAAATGCAGTTAATCCGGCTGTGAAAGAAGCAATTATTGCGAAAATCGGTGAATATAACCAACTATCATTAAGAATTTCATCTTTTGACCAAAAACAAGCAAGAGGTGGAATACCACAAAGAGAAAGTGTACCTAATAAAAAAGCAGTTTTTGTAATTGGCACGTGCTTTCTTAACCCGCCCATAAGAGCCATATTCTGGCTTTTATCTGGAGCGTATCCAACAAGAGCTTCCATTGAATGAATAATTGATCCGGATCCTAAAAACAACAAGGCTTTCGAATAAGCATGAGTAATCAAATGAAATAAAGCGGCTCGATAAGACCCCATACCTAGAGCTAACATCATATAACCCAATTGAGACATTGTAGAATAGGCTAAACCTTTCTTAATATCTTTTTGAGCAAGAGCTAAAGTGGCTCCTAATAATACTGTTATTATACCTATAAAAGATATTAGATTCATTATGTACGGTATCGCTATGAAAAGGGGAAGAAGACGAGCTACAAGAAAAATTCCCGCTGCTACCATAGTAGCGGCGTGGATAAGAGCGGAAATAGGAGTAGGACCCTCCATGGCATCAGGTAACCATACATGAAGGGGAAATTGTGCGGATTTAGCAACTGCGCCGCCAAATAATAGAAAGGCACACAAAGTAACAAATAAAAAGTTAACCTCCTTATTATAAATCAAGTTATTGAATATTTCGAACAAATCCCGAAATTCGAAACTACCCGTTGTCCAATAAAGGCCTAAGATTCCTAATAATAAACCAAAATCCCCTACACGATTAGTTATAAAGGCTTTTTGACAAGCACTTGCCGCACTAGGTCGTGTGAACCAAAACCCTATTAATAGATAAGAACACATCCCAACCAATTCCCAAAAAATATAAATTTGTATCAAATTCGAACTTGTAACTAATCCCAACATTGAAGTATTGAAAAAACTCATATAAGCAAAAAATCTCAAATATCCTTGATCATGAGACATATAATTGTCGCTATAAAAAAGAACCAGAATTCCAACTGTGGTGATTAATATTGACATAATAGAAGTAAGCGGATCAATAAAGTGGCCGAACTCGAAAGAAAAATCATTATTGATGGTCAAAGACCATATGTATTGATAGATAGAACTCCTATTTATTTGCTGAATAGATAGATTGACCGAAAAAATCATAACTATACTTAAAAAAAAAATACTAGGAAAAGCCCAAATACGGCGAAGATTTTTTGTTGCCGTTGGAAAAAGTAGAAGTCCCACTCCTATTAACATAGGAACTGGAAGCGGAACAAAAGGTATGATCCAAGAATATTGATATGTATGTTCCATAAAAATAATAATTTTTTTATTCTTAATTAATTGTTTCTGATTCACCGGTTCTTATCTCTTTTAAAAGAGATTACTAAAAAGCAACTGAAACTAAAAAACTAAAATGGAATTTTCTATTCGTAGTTAGTTTGAACCTTTCTCAACTACTTCAAAAATTTTCAAAGTGAAAAATAACGAATTATTTTATACTAAGTTTCTACTAAGTAAGATTTTTAGGAAAACGTAGCAGCAAATTCCAATTTCCATTATTATTCCCTATTACAAAAATTTATGGACATATATCAAGACTAAAAAATTGGACAAAAAAAAAGAAGTACTTTATTTTGATATCAATCATTGGATGTCCCATAACTTTGCCTAATCAAAAAAGAACTAGGTATTTTTGTTTGTTTATTCAGAATAATTAACGAGTTTAATTCGGGATTGATTGATTATGTTCTATTCTAATAAATGGCATTTAATATTTAATAACCAATTACTAGAAAAGAAAAAAGAAAAAGATTCAAGTTTTTTATTAGGTAGGTAAGGGTTCTTAAGCTTGTTCGATATGTATTTTTTATGTACAAATGTAACATCCCAAAAAGAGACAGAGATAGAAAGTTATCACAAATAACTCCGAAATACAAATTATTTTGCCTCAGATATTTTATGGAATAGGAATTGAAAAAAAAAAAAAAGATTTGTTTTAAACATTTTAAACAATAGATGTCTTTCACATCCAATTTTTGCAATGAATAACTTTTTATTTTTTGAATGGCAGTTCCAAAAAAACGTAGTTCTATATTAAAAAAACGTATTCGTAAAAATATTTGGAAAAAGGGGGGATATTGGGCAGCGCTGAAAGCTTTTTCATTAGCAAAATCCCTTTCGACCGGGAATTCAAAAAGTTTTTTGTACGACAAATAATTAATAAAACGTTGGAATAATTGGAATCCGCATCCACCTGACTCCAAAAACGAGCCGATTTAGTTTCGAATTTAGATTCAATTTTTTAATATAGAATAGAAAAATAGAAGTAAAAAAAAAATAGAAATAGAAAAAGTAAGTAATAAATAATGATTTCCATTCCCTACTGTTTTGAACCAATGGATTTGGCTACTGAATTGGTACTTTTTTTTTTTTAATTTGAAAAAAAAAAAAAGAATAAAAATTTGAGAGTTTTGCCTTTATTTCTATTTGAATATGCTTTTCATTCCCGGGATGGGGATTCTGAATTTCCCCATCACCCACCCACTTATAAATAAGGCAATAATCAAGGTTTTGTTTTGTCTTTTTTTTTTTTTTACTTTCTGAATCATAACTCCAAGTGAGAATGAGAAAAGCGTCTTTCGCCATTTCGGCGTATTTCAAATTTCTATACGAATAGTATGCAATTTATAAGTAATAAAAAAATCCTATGTTTGAAAGGGAGGATCAATCTAAAAATATCGATTTTTAGAATTCGGATTTAGAAATCAATTTTTGAAGTAGGACAATAGAAATCAAAATTCTTTTATATAATATGTATAGCTCAATACCTAATTGGTTTGATAAACCCTAAGACAAATTCATACTGAAAAAAACCTAACGATTATCACAAGACAAAAGTTATGCAAATTCAATAAAAGTTTTTGAATTATTGGATATTATGCTTAAATTGTGATCGTGATCCATAAAAAAGAAAAAGAATATGTTATTGTTAAGTTAAATAAAACGGAAACCTTAAATAACTAAATAAAACGATAAAAAAGAGACTGTTTCAATCTCTATTGAAACAAGTTTTTATTCATCAATTGAATGCTTCCTAAAAAGAAAAAGTATTTCATTGAAACTTTCTCTTTCAATCTCGACGATTAAATAAAAATAAGTTATTATTATTTCTAGCAAGCCGCTATGGTGAAATCGGTAGACACGCTGCTCTTAGGAAGCAGTGCTAGAGCATCTCGGTTCGAATCCGAGTGGCGGCATAACATCTTCTAAAAGATATATAAAAGCCCTATAATGAATTAATGAATTGAATTTCCGATTTCCATTCCGTATACTCGAGAGACTTTCACTTTTTACTTTTAATTTCATTTTTTATTTATGATATTTTCAACTTTAGAACATATATTAACTCATATATCATTTTCGGTCATTTCAATTGGAATTACAATTCATTTAATAACCTTATTAGTCGATGAAATCGTAGGACTATATGATTCATCAGAAAAGGGGATGATAGCTACCCTTTTCTGTCTAACAGGATTATTAGTAATTCGTTGGATTTATTCGGGGCATTTCCCATTAAGTGATTTATATGAATCATTAATCTTTCTGTCATGGAGTTTCTCCATTATTCATAGGATTTTAAAACATCAAAATCATTTAAGCGCAATAACCGCGCCAAGTGCTATTTTTACCCAAGGCTTTGCAACTTCGTGTTTGTTAACCAAAATGCATCAATCCGGAATATTAGTGCCCGCTCTACAAGTTCAGTGGTTAATGATGCACGTAAGTATGATGGTATTCGGCTATGCAGCTCTTTTATGCGGATCATTATTATCCACAGCTCTTCTAGTCATTACATCTCGAAAAGTGATAAGGATTTTTGGTAAAAGCAATAAATTATTAAATGGAACTGTAACTGAGTCATCTTCCTTCGGTGAAATACAATACATGAATGCAAAAACCAATGTTTTACTAAATACTTATTTTTTTTCTGCTAGAAATTATTACAGGTATCAATTAATTCAACAATTGGATCATTGGAGTTATCATATTATTAGTCTAGGATTTATCTTTTTAACCATAGGTATTCTTTCAGGCGCAGTATGGGCTAATGAGGCATGGGGATCATATTGGAATTGGGATCCAAAGGAAACTTGGGCATTTATTACTTGGACTATATTCGGGATTTATTTCCATACTCGAACAAATAAAAAATCGGAAGGTTTTAATTCCGCAATTGTGGCTTCTATGGGCTTTGTTATAATTTGGATATGTTATTTCGGGGTCAATCTATTAGGAATAGGGTTACATAGTTATGGTTCATTTAATTAACAATTCACATCTAATTGAATTGCAAATTGAAGAAAAGAAAGGGCCTGATGAAGACAAACATAGGACAGCGCATATATATAAACGAAACTGAGTGGAAACCGCCGAGAACCTTTTGAATCAAGTAGTGGAGTGATTCAAAAGGTTCTCACAAACGCCAAAGGGGTTTGGTTACAATTCCATTTTTTTTCTTTTTTTATTCATGAAAATTCTCTATAAAAAAATTAGATAGAATAGCTTCGACCTTGTCCACTGATAGTGACAGAACGAAATCCGGATAAATACCAATACCAAGTACGGGTAGAAGAATAGAGATCAAAACAAATAATTCCCGTGGTCCAGAATCAAAAAAATAAGAGTTTACGCCATTAAATAGCTTGTACCCATAAAACATTTGCCGTAACATAGATAATGAATAAATAGGAGTTAATATCATTCCAATTGCCATTACAAAAGTAATCAGTATTTTTGCTATTAAAAAATATTTTTGGCTAGTAATTATCCCAAAAAATACTATCAATTCCGCAACAAAACCACTCATGCCCGGTAATGCAAGGGAAGCCATTGATAAGATACTAAATAGCGTGAATATCTTTGGAATTGGTATAGCCAGTCCGCCCATTTCGTCGAGATAACCATGACGTATTCTATCATAACTCGTTCCTGCTAAGAAAAAAAGTGCAGCGCTAATAAACCCATGAGAAATTATTTGTAAAATGGCTCCGCTGAGTCCTGTATCAGTTATCGAGCCAATTCCTATAATTATGAAACCCATATGAGATACAGAGGAATAGGCGATTCTTTTTTTTAAATTGCGTTGGCCAGGAGATGTTAAAGCTGCATAAATTATTTGCATTGTACCTACTATGATTAACCAGGGAGAAAATAGAGAATGAGCGTGCGGTAATAGTTCCATATTGATCCGAACCAAGCCATATGCTCCCATTTTTAATAAGATTCCGGCCAGAAGCATACAAGTACTGTAATGGGCCTCCCCATGGGTGTCTGGTAACCATGTATGTAAGGGTATAATCGGTGATTTGACAGCAAAAGCAATAAGAAATCCAATATAGAATAGTATTTCCAGTGCCACGGGATACGATCGATTCGCTAATATTTCCAAATTTAATGTTGGTTCATTGGAACCATATAAACCGATACCCAAAACTCCTATTAATAGAAAAACGGAACCTCCTGCAGTGTACAAAATAAACTTTGTAGCTGAATAAAGACGTTTCTTTCCACCCCATGCTGATAGAAGTAGATAAACAGGAATTAATTCGAATTCCCACATGATGAAAAAAAGTAAAAGGTCACGAGAAGCAAATGATCCTATTTGACCGCTATACATTGCTAACATCAGGAAATAGAATAATCGGGAATTCCGAGTAACCGGCCAAGCCGCTAACGTAGCTAAAGTGGTGATAAATCCCGTCAATAAAATGGGTCCTAGGGAAAGTCCATCAATTCCCAATCTCCAGTAAAAACCAAAAAAATGGATCCATTTATAATCCTCTGCGAGTTGTATTAATGGATCGTCCAATTCGAAATGATAACAGAAGGCATAGGTTGTTAGAAGGAGTTCTAGCACACATATATATATAGTATACCCCCTAGTCACCTTATTTCCTCTATGAGGGAGACAGAAAATGAAAAAACCCGTGGCTATCGGAAAAACTACAATTATTGTTAACCAAGGAAAAAAGTTCGTGGTAAAGGCAAGATACACTCGAACCAGACAAAACCGTGCTCGAAAAATAGAATATATATTCTATTTTTCGAGTACGGGTTTTTGTCGGTAATCAGTAAGTAAAAAAAGTGTATTCAAAATAGATTCAAGTGGGGTTTTGGGGAACGTATCAATATCAATAAGCTAGACCCATGCTTCGAGTTGTTTCATGCCATAAATAAACTCGAACACTCAAGAAATCCGTTGGACAGGCGGATTCACATCTCTTACAACCAACACAATCCTCCGTTCTTGGAGCAGAAGCAATTTGTTTAGCTTTACATCCGTCCCAAGGTATCATTTCTAATACATCCGTGGGACATGCTCGGACACATTGAGTACACCCTATACATGTATCATAAATCTTTACTGAATGTGACATTGAATCTATCAATTTCTGAATTCATAAATTTTGATCTAGGAATTTTGGAAATGAATCATATATTGAAACACCAGATCAATCAACGATTTACCAGAATTTTGGAATCAATCCATTTCGGGATCAACTGATAAGAGGGAACAAAGATACTTTGATTTTTTACGTTTTCGCCAATATGATCGAGGTTAGGACGTATTATAGATGCTAATTTGAATTTATGAATATTCTGATTTTGAAATACTATTTTATTTATTCAACAAAGTCGATTGATTGATACAAATCGATTTTCTGTTACGATAAATTGACGAAACAATAGCTGATCCGATAGCTGCTTCAGCGGCTGCAATAGCTATAACAAAAATTGAGAAAATATCTCCTTTTAATTGCCTACTATCAAAAAAATCGGAAAATGTTACAAAATTTATATTAACCGCATTTAGTATAAGTTCAAGACACATCAGGGCCCGGACAATATTTCGGCTCGTGATCAATCCATAGATACCAATAGAAAATAAATAAGCACTCAAAATAAGTACATGCTCGAGCATCATTGACCAACTCCGTACCAATTTAGATTCATTTCAATATGAACAATAAGTCAAGTGATTTGATTGCTTATAATCTAACAAGTATAGAACAAAAGAATATATTGCTAATAGATCGAATCGATAAACTTCTATTTGATTTATACATGAAACGGTATTCAAATAGAATTGAAGGCAAATAGATGTGATAACACAGAAAAGTTGAATTTGGATTGCTGTTGCTAGTTATAAAGATTTTTTACTGACGAGCTACGGCAATTGCGCCTATCAAAGCAACTAAAAGAATTATCGAAATGAGTTCAAATGGAAGAAAAAAGTCGGTTGATAAATGAATTCCAATTTGTTGACTATTACTTATCAAATCTTGCTCTATAATCTGGTTGGATCGTGTAGTCCAAATAATCCCGTACCACGACGTATCTAGAATAGTAGTGAGTAAGGATAAAAAAATACTTGTACAAACCAGAGAAGTAACTCCATCCCCAATAGTCCAAAGATTCAAATGAAAATCGTTGGAATAGTCTGAACCATTCATGAACATTACAGCAAATATGATTAAAACATTTACAGCTCCTACATAAATAAGGAGCTGTGCAGCAGCTACAAAAGGCGAATTTGATAGAATATAGAATAAGGATATACAAATAAGAACGAATCCCAATGAAAAGGCAGAATAAATCGGGTTGGTAAGTAATACCACTCCCAGACCTCCTAATATAAGACCCGATCCTAGAAAAACTAAAAGAAAATCATGTATTGGTCCAGCCAAATCCATTATATTAAAATAAGAGATAAATAAATCGAAATGTTTTTTCATGACCTTATTGAACCGACCAGGCAATTTTTTTTTATCAGGCATTCCCGATTGAATTCAATTCAAATCTAATAGGTGTGAATTGATGTGGGTACAGTTATTGGATCAATTTCGTTCTTTTCTTTATTGGAAATGGCAGTTGGAAATTGAAAGTCTATATTTTGAAAAAATTGTGGATATATTAACAGACTTTCAATACAAATTAATTTGTACTTCTCATAATCCAATCTATAGTTGGGATTTGTACCAAACAAAGAGAAAGACCTTATTCCTTTATACCAACACGGAACCCTAGTAATTTCCAATAATAAAGAGATTTACCGATTTTTTCTTTGAGACGAATTCAAAACTGTTCGAATTGTAAAATCGTCAATTACTGACATTGGTAAACGACCTAAAGCAATTTGATTGTAATTCAATTCGTGACGGTCATAAGTAGCAAGTTCATATTCTTCAGTCATTGATAAACAATTTGTTGGACAATACTCAACGCAGTTACCACAAAAAATACAAATTCCGAAATCAATACTGTAATTAAGCAATCGTTTCTTTCGAATATCAGTTTCCAATTTCCAATCAACAACAGGCAGATCGATAGGACATACACGAACACATACTTCACAAGCAATACATTTATCAAATTCAAAATGGATTCGACCGCGGAAACGCTCCGATGTTATTAATTTTTCATAAGGATATTGAATAGTTACAGGGAAACGATTTGCTTGGGATAAGGTAATCATGAAACTTTGACCAATGTACCTTGCAGCTCGTACTGTTTGTTGACCATAATTCATGAACCCAGTTACCATAGGGAACATATCGGGAATATCTACGAATAATTTTTTTCTTTCTCTTGTTTGAGGTAAGCCGTGAATATAGTATCCTTTTTTTTTGTTTACAGTGAAAGGAGTTGGGAAGAGGTTGTTAATAATAGATTACCGAGAGAAATAGGTAAAAGAAATTTCCAGCCAAGATTTAATAATTGGTCCATTCTTAGTCTAGGTAAAGTCCATCTTGTTGTGATAGAAATGAACAAGAACAAATAAGTTTTAGCTAATGTAATAAAGATACCAATTGTCGTTCCAAAGATTCCATCCGCTTTATTTATTTCAAATAACTCAGGAACAAATATGTACGGAATTGAAAGATTCCAACCGCCCAAGTAAAGAACTGTTACAAATAATGAGGAAACTAATAAATTTAGATAGGAAGCAACGTAAAATAAACCAAATTTTATCCCCGAATATTCGGTTTGATAGCCTGCTACTAATTCTTCTTCTGCTTCTGGTAAATCAAAAGGTAATCTTTCGCATTCTGCTAGGGAAGAAATTAGAAAAACGATAAACCCTATAGGTTGACGCCACAAATTCCACCCCAAAAAACCATATTTTGATTGCGCCCCGACTATATCAACTGTACTTGAACTATTAGATAATCATAGTCGGTGATAACATTACTGTTCCCATCGCTATTACAAAACCGTACATGAGATTTTCACCTCATACGGCTCCTCAGGGCCACAAATAAATGTAAGGACCGGGCAAGTACAAGTATTCGTTATCTTGATATGGTTATAGCATAGATACACTCGTGGAAGGTCCCCAATTATACCAATGGAATTCTGTCTGCTATAAGAATAAATCAAAAAGCATTTCTGAATTGATCTCATCCTTCAACTTTTTTGGGGTGAGTAATAACTTAATAAATCCTTCAATAAAATACTCTTTGTAGAAATATCTATTGATATTTCGAGCCATCATTTTATTTTGATTACGAAAAAAAAAAAGAATTAGACATTACATTAGTTCATGAATCATGACACAATTTTTCTTTCTATGAAGATAGGAAAGAAATAAGAAAAAAATCGCTTTTCTTTTTATTGTCATTTTCTTTTTTTTCTATTTTTTTGTTCCTCTTCTTCTTTCTGAGAAAAAGGGGGCCTCAAAAAAGTAAAGGATTATTTCGTTCCTGATAGTAATTTCTTTAATTGGGGGATAGGAGCATACTCTGAATCGGAATTGTGGGGAGTACTGCCTGATCATTTCTACCAACTTAAAGCCCCAATTAGTATTCTTTTTATGTTATGCATTAGTATTCTTTTTATGTTATGCAGACGTATCTTTTTCGTTAATTTACATAATCTCCATTACTAATTCTTTGTGTGTATTTTAGTGTTCCTTATTATCCACCCATTTTTTTTTTTTTTTCAATCCCCCGTTCGTTAATATATGTATTGTAATACATTCAAACATATAGTGAAAACTCCATACGGTTGACTTTTGAGCCCGCTTCAAGCTAGGATGACCAATCCACTAATCTTGGGGTAAAGGGCATCTTCCACTTTTGTTTACTTTCACTTAACTCTTGTACATAGGAAATGAGACTCAATCTGCTTTTACTGCGAATTTAGAAGTTGTTTTCTTTCACTCATATATAACTATCTAATTTTTTTATTAACCTAAAGAATAAATAAATGAATAAAAAAAAATGCGGATATCCATTAAATTTCTTTTTTTTTTTCTAGAAGGAAAAGAAAAGCTTATATTTTAGCGAGTCGCACGTAGAGATATTGATAAAACACATAAAGTTAATGGTATTTCATAACTAATCGATTGAGCAGCAGCTCGCAGACCACCTAAAAACGAATATTTATTATTTGATCCATATCCTGACATAAGAAGTCCAATAGGAGCAATACTTGAAACGGCAATCCATAAAAAAATACCAATATTGAGATCAGCTAAAACAAGGTGATAACTAAAAGGAATTACTGAATAACTTAGTAGAATTGATATGACTGCTATAGATGGTCCAATACTGAAGAAACGAGTATTTCCTCTAGCTGGAAGAAGATTCTCTTTGAAAAGTAGTTTTGTTCCATCTGCTAAAGCTTGAAGAATTCCGAAAGGGCTGGCGTATTCAGGGCCAATACGTTGTTGTATTCCTGCAGATATTTCTCTTTCTAACCACACAATTACTAGTACACCTATTGTGATTCCTAATACAAGAGTCAAAATAGGGGCAAACACCCGTATGGTCCCATAGAGCTCTTTTAAGGATTCCAATCGGGAAAAAGAATTAATATCTTGTACTTCTGTTGTATCAACTATCATTTCAACGATCAACTTCTCCCATAATGATATCTATACTACCTAGTATCGTCATAATATCCGCCAATTTCATTCTTTTAACTAACTGAGGAAGAATTTGCAAATTGATAAAACCCGGTGGGCGAATTTTCCACCGCCAAGGAAAACTACTTTGATCTCCTATCAGAAAAATTCCCAATTCTCCTTTTGGGGCTTCGACTCTCACATAAAGTTCTTGTTTCGGTAATTCAAAAGTAGGAGAAGGTTTTTTACTAATGAATCGATCTTCAAAATCATTCCATTCTGGATCGCTTTCTGTAGCAAAGCATCGTATTTCTAAATTCTCATAGGGCCCCCCCGGAATTCCTTCCAAAGCCTGTTGAATAATTTTTACGGATTCTGTCATTTCACCGATTCGGACTAAATAACGAGCTAATGAATCTCCTTCTTTTTGCCACTGGACTTCCCAATCAAATTCGTCGTAACACTCATAATGATCCACTTTACGAAGATCCCATTCTATTCCAGACGCTCGTAGCATTGGTCCTGATAAACCCCAATTTATTGCTTCTTCTCCACCAAAAATGCCTACTCCTTCAACTCGTTCTAAAAAGACAGGGTTTCGTGTAATAAGTTTTTGATATTCAACAACCCCCGTTAAAAAATAATCACAGAAATCCAAACATTTCTCTATCCAGCCATGGGGTAAATCGGCCGCTATCCCTCCGATACGAAAATAATTATGCATCATTCTCATACCGGTGGCAGCTTCGAATAGATCATATACTAATTCTCTTTCTCTGAAAATATAGAAGAAGGGGGTCTGTGCACCAATATCTGCCATAAAAGGGCCGAGCCATAACAGATGAGAGGCTATACGACTCAACTCCAACATAATTACTCTGATATAGCTGGCCCTTTTAGGTACTTGAATATTTCCCAACTGTTCTGGTCCATTTACAGTTATTGCTTCTGTGAACATAGTAGCTAAATAATCCCAACGTGTTACATAAGGCAGATATTGTATAATTGTTCGGTTTTCCGCAATTTTTTCCATCCCTCTGTGTAAATAACCCAATATCGGTTCACAGTCAATAACATCTTCGCCATCGAGAGTAACGATGAGACGAAGAACACCATGCATTGATGGGTGGTGAGGTCCCATATTTACTCTCATAAGGTCTTTTCCTGTAGCTAGTATACTCATAGGTTTTTCCTCGATCCATTCTTACATGAATTGTTGAAAACAAAAAGAAGTTATCAAGATTCAAAATCTAATAAATCAAATAATTCAAAATTCTTTTTTCAAATTAACGATTTTTTGACTCCCGGATATTCAACTGACTAATTAATTCTTTATAACGTACTCTATTTTTCTTTGACAAATAAGAAAGTAGCCGTTGGCGTTTTTCCAGAACTTTCCGTAAACCCCTCTGAGATAAATAGTCTTTTCTGTGCAATTCCAAATGGGAAGTAAGTCTTTGTATCTTATTAGTGAAACTTAATACTTGAAATTCAACAGACCCGCTGTTTTCTTTTTTTTTTTCTTGAAAAGTAACTGAGATGAATGAATTTTTTACCATAAAACGAAATCCTCTTTTCCCTTTCTTTTAATATGAAATTTACTGATCAGTAATAATAATGTTAGTCATTTGAATTGAATATACACAATCATCTTAAAGCCGTTATGAACTTCCGATAAAATCAATCAACAATGAATCCCATTTTCAATTTGATTAGGGATAAAAAAGGATGGTATATTTCTTCAAAAGAGAAAAAGCGAGACCTAAAAAAAAAAATGAAGTTAATTCATTTATAGATCTAACCAATCCGTATGTCCTTAAAGTGGTATCCCGTATCATAATGGAATGGAAGACAAGGCGTGTGTCCATCTCTTTGTTTTCATATACCGGGTATGGTACGTATGGTACGCGATCGATAAGAAAAACGTACTAGTAACAAATTTGCAATCGTGGATACATATGTATCCTTATCATACTGAAACGACTGCCATTATTGGTATTAAACCAATAGCGATTCATACAAACTAAATCTTCTAATCGATAATTGGGCCAAAGAAAGAACTTTAATTTAATTAGTTTCTTTTTCTCTCTAGCAAGATCTTTGCTTTTATGCAAAACGTGACCCCCTTTTTTTACGTTATTACAAAATACGGAATTTCTCTGAATACCATTTTGATTCTTCCAATTGAAACAAATCAGAGTTCTCAATTCTCTACGACGGTTAGGGAATAAAATATTTTCAGGAACAAGCAAATCATAATTCTTTTTGTCTCTATTTCCAGTCATTCTTTGATGTCTTGCAATGGATTCATAATTTTTTTTTTTATGAACATAGCTTTTTTCTCGGTATCTTTTAGTAATTTTGCGCTTATTCTTATGAACCAATGAAATACCTACGATTTGATATATAAAAAACTGTCCATCGTTTTTTACAGACAGACGAAGCGGTTCGATAATAAATATTCCCCCTTTCACCAATTCTGTAAGAGTGAAATCCTTATGAATCATCAAAATATCCAGACCCATTTCTCCCCCTTGAATAGAGGATATAGCAATTTCTCTTGGATTTATCAGTCGAAGCAGGAGACAATAGATCTTGATATTATTTATTATTCTTTGATTTAAAAAAGAATCCCATCTCAACTGAAAATGCAAATACTTTTTTAGGAAGAAATAAAGTTCTGCTTCTGCGTTGTTCTTGTATTGTTTTTTCGTTCTACGTTTTTTGATGTCTGATCCCGAAGAATTTGCTTCAACATCTTTTTCTTGGTTTGAGAGAACTGACCCAAGACTTACTTGGTTTTGTGCATCTGATCGAGGATTCCCTTGGTCTGGGGGTTCTTTTTCTTCTTTACTTCCATTGTATAATTCAATGGAGTTTTTTTGATTCGATGATATAAAAAGATCTTCCTTTTTCTTTCGAGTTATTTTTTTATTCCCATTTTCATTTCCATTAAAACTGAAAAGAAGTAATTTGATTGGTATGATCCACGGTTTTTTTTTATATGCATTAAAAAATAGCACTAATTCTCGGAAGAACCAAAGCTCCAGATTTGATATAGGACAACTTAGTATTGCTTCATTCATTCCCATCCAATCAAAAAAGAACTTTTTTTGATTGGATGGTTTAATTTCTTCATCTTCATGAATTGTAAGATAAAAAAGAACTTTCTTATTAATTTCATCAATTATTTGATACTTATCAGCCCCAATCTTAGTATTTTGATTCCTGTTGGTACCAATATCAACCCAGACTTCAATATCAACCTTATTTCTAAGACAAAAATCGAGAATTCTCCAATCAAAATATTTTCTATCCGAAAATTTATCCGTATCCATAATATCATCTTCTTCTAGATAATTATTAATAGGGATACCTCCCAACATATCAAATAATTTGCCTTCCCTTATGTTGGAATTAGAAAAGATTTTTTTTTTATTATTTACTTGGAATAATGATTTATGAATATACGAGTCTTTCTTATCTTCATAATTAATAGATTTATATGATAAAAGATCGTATCTATAGTGTTTTTTAAAATTATCTTTTTGATTCTGTAATGGATTCGCTTCAAAAAAAATTTGTTTGTCGGAATGAGTTAATCTATTTTTTTCATATGAATCCTTTTTGTTTAAATCTTTCTTTTGAGCCATACTGTGTTGATTGGCTCTATTTCGCCATTTTTGTGGTACTAATATAGGCCATCTTATCCGAGATAAATCGGATTGATATTGATAATGCCCCTTTAACCAGTTTTTCCATTGATTCATTTCAAAATTCCAAAAAGATTCATGTCTTAATTCGTAATGAAATATTCCTTGTTTTTTAAAATAATCTTTTATTTCCTTCTTAAGAAAAAGGGATGTTCCATCATATTGAAAGACAAATCTTAAATTATAAAAGTGAATAAGTTGGGTTTGTGATAATTTGTAAAATACATATGCTTGTGATTGTGAGAAAAAAGAGAAATCATAAGAAATCTTTGAATTCTTATTACTAACCTTAGAAAGTGATTTTTTTAGAGTCGAAATAAAGTGAATTCCATTTTTACTTGTTTTATTAATTCTTTCCTGATTTGTTTCATTATTGTGGATATTTTTCTCAATAATTTGGATTTTTTTTGGCGATTCAAAAAAAAAAATTGCATTGATTCTTGGAATATTGACAATAGCTAGAAAAATTTTTATGTATATCCTTTCAATGAAAAATTTTATAAAAAAATATGATTTACCGATTAATCGAGTATTTCTTTTTTTTAATATTTGCCAAATCTTTTTGGACGCTCCTAATATTTTAGGACGATAACTTGTTTTGTTCGAACTAATATTGATTTCGTAAGTTAGCAGTCTTTTTTTCTTTTCTTTTGTAATTTTTTCTATTTTATTTTTTATTATGTTTGTTCGATTAGTCAGATCTTTTATTTTTTTTTCGGGCAGTGCTAAATTTGTCCAATCCATAGATCGAATTTGAATGGACGATTCGTGAATCATCTGATTACTCATTATCAAATCTTTTTTATCTTCACCGAATTCATCTATTTCTCGCAATCTAAATAATGGAATTTGGTTTGTTTTTGAAAGTTCTTTTACTCTTCCTTTTACTTTTAGTAATAGAATTCTTTTGATGACCCATCTTTTTGTTTCTTTTGCGATTTGTTGAAAAATTTTTGTTCTTTCTTTTAAAACTCTTAAAGACTTTGTTTTCAATTGTCTAATTTTTTTTTTTAGTTCTTTGAAAATGGGTTTAAAAAACGAAGGTCTTTTTCGGGGAGGACCAAAAGGCAATTCCGCTTCCATTCCCCAAACTGTTAAAAAACAAAAATCGTTGTTTTTTTGTCCCCCCTTTTTTTTCATTGCATCTTTATGAGGGAATTGTAGCTTAGATTTGTGCCAGGGTTTCAGGCAAAAAGGAAATAGGATCTTTATCTGAATACCCTCTGTTAACCAGTTTTTCGGAAATTCTCGTTCGGATAATTGAACACCATTATGGGTGCATTTTACATACATTTCCCTATTCCAATCCTTTAAATCCTCGGACCATTCGGGAATTTGAAATAATAGCATGCGAGCAATATTTTTAGCTATTATCAGTGAAGGTAATATAATATATTTTCTAAGAATCGATTGAGTTAATAATACAAAACTTCTGAGTACTTGAGCAAAAAAAAATGTATTCCAGATTTCTGCTATGGGTATCTCTGTTTTTTCTTTTCTTTTGTATTTTTCTCTTTTGTCCTCCTCTTGGTTATCAATTTTTTTTTTCTTTTCAATTTTAGAATCAGAAAGTTTTTGGTCTTTTTGTTTCCACATCCAATTTTTAAAAATTACTTTCATCAGTTCGGAAATATCAAAAGAAAAAAAAAAAAGTTTGTCTAGCCTGTCCAAAAAAAGCGGGGAATGCACATTTGCTTGAAACAGTTCCCAAGTAATAGTTTTACGTCTTTGTGCGCGCATGGAGCCTTTGATTAGACCTCGACGAAAATCCGATTCTGGTGAATAATGGGTCAAATTCACTTTCTTTGCTTGCTTAGGACTCTTAGTATATTTGGTATTAATATACGTGGAGGTATTTGGCTTTGGCTGGTTATCAGTAAAAATAACTACATGTTTGAACTTTCTTGAACGAATTGCCCCTGCTACAGTTTCGCCCCTGTTTTTCTTTTTTTGTCCTAAACCGGTAATTGAGTTGTATGACCAGCGAGGAACTTTTTTACTAATTTCTTTTATTCCAATAGAGTTTTTTCTAATTCTTTGGTCGTTGGGATCCGTTATAACTACATCGAATAAAATTTTTAAAATTAGTATTCGATCTTCTGAATCAATTTTTTCTTGTGTGTGTTCTGGAAATAAAGAACGTACTTTTTTTGTTGAAAATAATTTTATACGAAACCTATCTAGTGTCTGCTCAAATTCGGGATAATTCTTAATAAGAAGAAGACCATGGATTTTATTTATCCAAAACGTCCTGATGTTCTTTTGGCTATAAGTTGCATTTAGCGTTAGGGGTGAAAAAAAAAAATGGATTCTTCCACGATAAGGTCCATGCAAAAAAGGATCATATTTTTTAGGTAAGTATTCTTGTTTAGTCTTATGATTACACAATTGAGT